TAAAATTGAATGAAGAAAATAAATTTAATATTATAATTATATTAAATATTATAAAATATTCTTTTTATCCCTTTTTTCTGTCGGATCAAGCACTACCCAATCCTACTACTATAACTTTGTTTCATTAATCTGTATATATATTATATAATACTATGCTATGCATTGTATTATAATACATAATAATATATATATCTATATTAATCCGTATTGTAAATTAAAGTTATCTAGATTTCTGTATATTAATGTTAAAAATTTCAAAGTAGAAAAGACTCTTTTGATCTAGTTATATAATATATTATAATTATATTGTATATTGACAATTCCAAAAAACTTATCATACTATCAGCATAGTATGCTGATGGTCGGGCGGATCTGCCCCCATCGTCTAGCGGTTCAGGACATCTCTCTTTCAAGGAGGCAGCGGGGATTCGACTTCCCCTGGGGGTAGGGTACTACGAAAGGAAGTTGATCATGGATTATAACTAAACCTAGAATTAATTCTTCCTGGGTCGATGCCCGAGCGGTTAATGGGGGCGGACTGTAAATTCGTTGGCAATATGTCTACGCTGGTTCAAATCCAGCTCGGCCCAATAATTCGCCGCTCCATTGAATACGATCTAACCAGTTTAATTTGTCCTCCAGAAATAGAAATGCCCTATCCGTCAAAATAAAGATCAACCATTTTTTTGATCTATCCATATTTTTTAATTAGTCATTTTTGACAATAAAAAAAAAGAACCACCGGTTACTAGTAATTATTGCTATAGTTCATATCCATGTGGATATGATATCAGTATATCATTTTTGTTTCTGTTACAACACGACGAGACGAATAGAATGTTCTTATGAAACCATAAGAATATGTATGTCATACACCTCGCTGGGATTGTAGTTCAATCGGTCAGAGCACCGCCCTGTCAAGGCGGAAGCTGCGGGTTCGAGCCCCGTCAGTCCCGAACTAGGATCCGATGAATTTATCAATTCATCTCCCACTTTTTACAGAAAAGTGGGACAGGGAGCAAGATCTAAGAATCCTTATTTTTTTTTTTTTTCGTTTCACATTGATATTTTGATATTTATCATCAGACAAAAGAAATGCGGGAATTTTCATTTCTTTCACTACGGAATAGTACCGATTGATAAGGAAGAGACATACCTAGATTGATTGGTACGATCGGTTATATTACTCTATGTCAGTATTTTAAGAGATACCATATTCGTTATTCATTTGACTTTATTTTTTGATTGTTCTTGAATAATGAAATGGAGTAGAGTGCCCATATTTTTACCAGGAGTACATACAAAAATTGTATTCCTTTGTTGTACAATATACAATGAACTTAACATAATTACCTCGGCGGAACAGAGCGCCTTTTTATTTTTAACTGCGCCCTTTTCCAATTCCAACTCCGACTTGTGTATCCTCTATATTTTAATTAAAAAAATCTATCTCATTCAAATCGCATGCTAATTTTTTTATGTATGTGTTCTCCCCCAATCCAAGAAAGAGAAGAGGATATTATATTAATTAATTATATTAATAATTAATATTAATTAAATCTATTAATTTATAATTTAAAATCATAAATTATATATAATATATAATAATCTTAATTAAAATTATTTAATTTTTTTTTTCATAAATAATAAATAAAAGACCAAGCAAGGTACCCCTTTTTAGTAAATCTGTTGGAATATTAGATCTTTTAATCCGTCCTTTTTCCATCTTACTTATATTGTTTGGGTCTTAGGTGTGACCTGACCCATTGAATACCGGTCATCTGATACCTCGTCGGATACTTAAATTAATTGTCTGTATTAAGTAAGTAGAACGAAGAAGGTAGGTTATAGAAAAGAAAGAATGGAAAAGGACGAAAAATTCAATAGCATTCAATATTGGAATTGGATTAGAAATTGAATTTTTGATTTAGTATGGATAAAAAGTCTTCCTATGTTATACTATTAAATTCTCGACAATTAATTGATTTGATAGATTAGATCTATTGTTATTCATAATATTTTGATCCATTTGGCATCATCAGGATACAATTAACTTATTGAATTTACAGGAATCAAATTTTTCATCTCTATGGGATTAGATCCCGAGTTATTGCGAAACAAAAAAAAAAAAATGAGATTATGGAAGTTAATATTCTCGCATTTATTGCTACTACACTGTTCATTCTAGTTCCTACCGCTTTTTTACTTATCATTTACGTAAAAACAGCCAGTCAAAATAATTAATTTTAATGAAACTAGAATTATTAGTTCTTGTCAATAATTGAAGAAATGATGAGATAGTGTGTAGAAATATAAATATAATATCTATAGTTTTTTCTACACACTATCCAATATTGTATACAGATATAATATAGGTTTATATAATATAAATCAATTTACAATTATGGTAGTGTCTCTAGAGTCCACTCCTCCCCCATACTACGAGCGAAAGGGAAAATGTAAAGACTACCATTAAAGCAGCCCAAGCGAGACTTACTATATCCATGTAAATTATGTCTCCTATCTCTATCAAGGAATGATTCCACTATGATTATTGATCAATAATCATAGTGGAATTAACGGCACAGAGTCAAAATGGGATTCTGATTTAAAACGATTGATGCTTCAAATCCAATGAAGCTAATCGTAGCAAATTCTATATTATTGTATTGGATTTTCGGTAGAAGCGAGCCGTAAGTACAAATACGATACATATACCCTTTCTTTCTTATATCAATATCAAAGGAGTCTTTCTAATAGTAAGATCTATTGTTTCTTTTGTTACCTTTTGTATAAGCAAAAGATATAAAAATATATAGAAAAATGTATATACTATTAAGACAGATTATTAGGATAGGACCTCCATTTCCTAATTTATTTAATTCTTAAATAAATGGCCCGAACCCATTATTAAATTAATAAGTGAAGCAACCTTCACTTCATCCTATTGGATTGGTACGGTGGGGTCACACCCAAAATCCCCATGCTGAGAAAAATTTACAGTCTTTTCTAGAACTTACAGATTCTAAAAATTTTGTCAATCAGGCGACACCCAGATTTGAACTGGGGATAAAGGATTTGCAGTCCCCCGCCTTACCACTTGGCCATGTCGCCAAATCCGATCCAAAATTAGGAATAAAAATATTATCTATACTCCATTATTCTAGTACTAAATTTAGTAATTTTATTTTTATTTTTGAAAGAAAAAAAGGGGGTTTCCAGTCATAGATTGAAAAATTCAGGCAGTAACCATTTCATTTACCTAATTTATGTTGAATTAGTGAACTAAATTTGTATCTCAAAACATGTGTTTCCTTAATCGCATAAGAAAAGCAAATAACAAATCAGTATAAATTATTTTCAATCTTAATTTTGAATTATAACACCATATATGTGTATATGTAAACCCTAAAAAAGAAATTGTTACACAGAACAGAGGATCTCTCTCTTATTCTTATGCACATATTCCTATAAAGAATCAGCATATTTGAATTTTGAATTCTATATTAATTCTATTCTAATATATATATAGAATGGTAAAGGAAAAATGTTTTATTAATTCCTGTCGCAAATTTGAACTTGTGTCAAAAATAATCTTCATTCTTACGTCTCGTTTCCGTTCATACGTATGAAATAGAGATATGGAGTTGGTTAAAATTTCATGTGATTCAGTAAACAGAATATACATTCCATTATTGGCTCACTCTTCATCGAACTAACCTAACCATATAGGTCAATCTAGCAATAATGGAATTTTTTCGATTAAAGAGGAAAGTTAAGATGCTCCGGAATAAAAAAGAGGAAATGTCCACAATACCAGGATTTAATCAGATACAATTTGAGGGATTTTGTGGGTTCATTAATCGGGGCTTGGCGGAAGAATTTCATAAGTTTCCAAAAATTGAAGATACAGATCAAGAAATTGAATTTCAATTATTTGTGGAAAGATATCAATTGGTAGAACCCTTGATAAAAGAAAGAGATGCTGTATATGAATCACTCACATATTCTTCTGAATTATATGTACCCGCGGGATTAATTTGGAAAAGCGGTAGAGATATACAAGAACAAACTGTTTTTATTGGAAACATTCCTCTAATGAATTCCCTGGGCACCTCTATAGTAAATGGAATATACAGAATTGTAATCAATCAAATATTGCAAAGTCCCGGTATTTACTATCGTTCCGAATTGGATCATAACGGAATTTCTGTTTATACCAGTACTATAATATCAGATTGGGGAGGGAGATTAGAATTAGAAATTGATAGAAAAGCAAGGATATGGGCCCGCGTGAGTAGGAAACAAAAAATATCTATTCTAGTTCTATCATCGGCTATGGGTTCAAATCTAAAAGAAATTCTAGATAATGTTTGTTATCCCGAAATTTTCTTGTCTTTCCTGAATGATAAAGAGAAAAAAAAGATTGGGTCAAAAGAAAATGCAATTTTGGAGTTTTATCAACAATTCGCTTGTATAGGCGGGGATCCGGTATTTTCTGAGTCCTTATGTAAGGAATTACAAAAGAAATTTTTTCAACAAAGATGTGAATTAGGAAGGATTGGTCGACGAAATATGAACCGGAGACTAAATCTTGATATACCCCAAAACAATACATTTTTGTTACCACGGGATATATTGGCTGCTGCAGATCATTTGATCGGAATGAAATTTGGAATGGGCACACTTGACGATATGAATCACTTGAAAAATAAGCGTATTCGTTCTGTAGCAGATCTGTTACAGGATCAATTCGGATTAGCCCTTGTTCGTTTAGAAAATGCGGTTCGAGGAACTATATGTGGAGCAATCCGGCATAAAATGATACCGACTCCTCAAAATTTGGTAACTTCGACTTCATTAACAACCACTTATGAATCTTTTTTTGGCTTACATCCCTTATCTCAAGTTTTGGATCGAACTAATCCATTGACACAAATCGTTCATGGGCGAAAATTGAGTTATTTAGGTCCTGGAGGATTGACGGGGCGAACTGCTAG